GCTAGCGTAGCTTAATACAAAGCATAACACTGAAGATGTTAAGATGGGTCCTAAGAAACTCCGCATGCATAAAGGCATGGTCCTGACCTTATTATCAGCTCTCACCCGACTTACACATGCAAGTCTCAGCAACCCCGTGAGTATGCCCTCAATCCCCCGCCCGGGGACGAGGAGCGGGCATCAGGCACAAATTTTAGCCCAAGACGCCTGGCCAAGCCACACCCCCAAGGGAATTCAGCAGTGATAAACATTAAGCCATAAGTGAAAACTTGACTCAGTCAGGGTTAAAAGGGCCGGTAAAACTCGTGCCAGCCACCGCGGTTAAACGAGAGGCCCTAGTTGATAACACCACGGCGTAAAGGGTGGTTAAGGAGAATAACATATTTTTTAAAGCCAAATGGCCCTTTGGCCGTCATACGCTTCTAGGTGTCCGAAGCCCAATTACACGAAAGCAGCTTTAATAAAGCCCACCTGACCCCACGAAAGCTGAGAAACAAACTGGGATTAGATACCCCACTATGCTCAGCCATAAACCTAGACATCCAACTACAATTAGATGTCCGCCCGGGTACTACGAGCATCAGCTTGAAACCCAAAGGACCTGACGGTGCCTCAGACCCCCCTAGAGGAGCCTGTTCTAGAACCGATAACCCCCGTTAAACCTCACCACTTCTAGCCATCCCAGCCTATATACCGCCGTCGTCAGCTTACCCTGTGAAGGTAATAAAAGTAAGCAAAATGGGCACAACCCAGAACGTCAGGTCGAGGTGTAGCGCACGAAGTGGGAAGAAATGGGCTACATTTTCTATCACAGAACACTACGAACATGCAACATGAAATAGTGCTTGAAGGAGGATTTAGTAGTAAAAAGGAAGCAGAGTGTCCTTTTGAACCCGGCTCTGAGGCGCGTACACACCGCCCGTCACTCTCCCCTGTCAAAACGCAACAAAGATACTTAACACTAAAGCACTGACAAGGGGAGGCAAGTCGTAACATGGTAAGTGTACCGGAAGGTGCACTTGGATTAAACCCAGGGCGTGGCTGAGCTAGTTAAGCATCTCACTTACACCGAGAAGACATCCATGCAAGTTGGATCGCCCTGAGCCAAACAGCTAGCTTAACCACCAATATAACCTAACAATGTTAATAACAAAACATGACCTAACACTACAAACTAAACCATTTTTTTACCTGAGTATGGGAGACAGAAAAGGTTCAACCCAAAGCGATAGAAAAAGTACCGCAAGGGAAAGCTGAAAGAGAAATGAAACAACCCATATAAGCACCAAAAAACAAAGACTAAACCTTGTACCTTTTGCATCATGATTTAGCCAGCACCCTCAAGCAAAGAGACCTTTAGTTTGAAACCCCGAAACCAGGTGAGCTACCCCGAGACAGCCTATTTAAATTTAGGGCTAACCCGTCTCTGTGGCAAAAGAGTGGGAAGAGCTCCGGGTAGAAGTGACAGACCTACCGAACCTGGTGATAGCTGGTTGCCTGAAAAGTGGATAGAAGTTCAGCCTCGTACACCCCAGATCAAAAAACATAACATTAAGACACAAGGGAAACATACGAGAGTTAGTTAAAGGGGGTACAGCCCCTCTAACAAAGGATACAACCTTCACAGGAGGATAAAGATCATAATATATAAAACATACTGTTTTAGTGGGCCTAAAAGCAGCCATCTAAATAGAAAGCGTTAAAGCTCAGACAGAGAGAAGTTTATTATACTGATAAAAAATCTTATTCCCCTAACAATATCAGGCTAACCCATGCCCACATGGAAGAAATTATGCTAAAATGAGTAACAAGAAGACCTGCTCTTCTCCAAGCACAAGTGTAAGCCAGATCGGACAAACCGCTGGAAATTAACGAACTCAACCCAAGAGAGTAATGTGAACAACAAAAAAACCAAGAAAAACCCACAGCTAAACTAATCGTTAACCCCACACTGGAGTGCTATTTTTAAAGGAAAGACTAAAAGAAAGGGAAGGAACTCGGCAAACACAAGCCTCGCCTGTTTACCAAAAACATCGCCTCCTGCAACTAAACTGAGTATAGGAGGTCCAGCCTGCCCAGTGACTACGGGTTCAACGGCCGCGGTATTTTGACCGTGCAAAGGTAGCGCAATCACTTGTCTTTTAAATAGAGACCTGTATGAATGGCTAAACGAGGGCTTAACTGTCTCCCCCTTCAAGTCAGTGAAATTGATTTACCCGTGCAGAAGCGGGTATAACTATACAAGACGAGAAGACCCTTTGGAGCTTAAGGTACAAAATTCAACCACGTTAAGCAACTTAATAAAAAGCAAAAACTTAGTGGAAAATGAAGTTTTACCTTCGGTTGGGGCGACCACGGAGGAAAAACAAGCCTCCGAGTGGAATGGGCCAAACCCCTAAAACTAAGAGAGACATCTCTAAGCCACAGAACATCTGACCAAAAATGATCCGGCTAATAAAGCCGATCAACGAACCAAGTTACCCTAGGGATAACAGCGCAATCCTCTCCCAGAGTCCATATCGACGAGGGGGTTTACGACCTCGATGTTGGATCAGGACATCCTAATGGTGCAGCCGCTATTAAGGGTTCGTTTGTTCAACGATTAAAGTCCTACGTGATCTGAGTTCAGACCGGAGCAATCCAGGTCAGTTTCTATCTGTAACGCTACTTTTCCTAGTACGAAAGGATCGGAAAAGAGGGGCCCATACTTAAAGCACGCCCCACCCCTAATTAATGAAAACAAATAAATTAAACAAAGGGCGGGCCAAAACCCCAACCACCCGAAATAAGGATATACTGGGGTGGCAGAGCATGGTAAATTGCGAAAGGCCTAAGCCCTTTAAACCAGAGGTTCAAATCCTCTTCCCAGTTTATGCTAAACACTCTAATAAATCACCTAATTAACCCCCTAGCCTATATTGTGCCTGTCCTACTAGCAGTAGCCTTCCTAACTCTAATCGAACGCAAAGTACTAGGATATATACAACTACGAAAGGGACCAAATGTAGTCGGACCATACGGGCTCCTTCAACCCATCGCCGACGGAGTAAAATTATTTATTAAGGAACCAGTCCGCCCTTCTACCTCCTCCCCATTCCTATTTTTAGCCACCCCCATCCTTGCACTAACTCTGGCCCTAACGCTATGAGCACCTATACCCATACCCTACCCAGTAATTGACCTCAACCTAGGAGTTCTCTTCATTCTGGCCCTATCGAGCCTCGCAGTATATTCCATCCTAGGATCAGGATGAGCATCAAATTCAAAATATGCACTAATTGGGGCCCTACGGGCTGTAGCCCAAACAATTTCCTATGAAGTAAGCCTCGGACTAATCCTTCTATCAGTGATCATCTTCTCAGGAGGCTACACCCTACAAACATTTAGCACGGCCCAAGAAAGCATCTGACTATTAGCCCCTGCATGACCATTAGCCGCGATATGATATATTTCAACCCTGGCAGAGACTAACCGAGCACCATTTGATCTGACAGAAGGAGAATCAGAATTAGTCTCGGGCTTCAACGTAGAATATGCAGGAGGGCCTTTTGCCCTCTTCTTCCTAGCCGAATATGCAAACATCCTATTAATAAATACCCTATCAGCCGTACTATTCCTAGGAACATCACACATCCCTCACATCCCAGAATTAACAACAATTAGCCTTATGACCAAAGCCGCACTACTCTCTATCGTATTCCTATGAGTACGAGCCTCATATCCACGATTCCGATACGATCAACTAATACACCTTGTATGAAAAAACTTCCTCCCCCTAACACTGGCCCTAGTACTATGACACATTGCCCTACCAATTGCACTAGCGGGCCTTCCCCCTCAATTATAATCCAGGAACTGTGCCCGAATGCCTAGGGACCACTTTGATAGAGTGGCCTATAGGGGCTAAAATCCCCTCAGTTCTTAGAAAGAAGGGGATCGAACCCATGCCCAAGAGATCAAAACTCTTAGTGCTTCCTCTACACCACTTTCTAAGATGGGGTCAGCTAATTAAGCTTTCGGGCCCATACCCCGAACATGACGGTTAAAGTCCCTCCTCCATCAATGAACCCCTATGTACTCACAATCCTACTATCCAGCCTAGGCTTAGGGACCACCTTAACCTTTGCCAGCTCCCACTGACTACTGGCCTGAATAGGACTAGAAATTAACACCCTGGCAATTATCCCCTTAATAGCGCAACACCACCACCCCCGTGCAGTAGAAGCCACCACAAAATACTTCTTAACCCAAGCCACCGCAGCCGCAATAATTATATTTGCAAGCACAACAAACGCCTGAATTACAGGAGAATGAGACATGAATAATATATCAAACCCCATTGCTAGCACAATAATTATTACTGCCCTAGCACTTAAAATTGGATTAGCACCAATACACTTCTGAATACCAGAGGTCCTACAAGGATTAGATCTTCTAACAGGACTAATTTTGTCAACGTGACAAAAACTTGCCCCATTTGCCCTAATTATCCAAACAGCCCAAGCCGTGGACCCCGTACTATTAACCGCTCTAGGGATTATATCTACCCTGGTAGGAGGATGAGGAGGACTAAACCAAACCCAACTTCGAAAGATCTTAGCCTACTCCTCAATTGCACACATAGGCTGAATAATTATTATTCTACAATACGCCCCACAACTTACACTCGTCGCCCTGGGAACATATATTTTTATGACATCCGCAGCATTCCTCACTCTAAAAACATCATCCGCTACAAAAATTAATACTCTTTCGATAGTCTGATCAAAAAGCCCAATCCTAACAACAACCACCGCCCTAGTGCTATTATCACTAGGAGGCCTACCCCCACTAACAGGATTCATGCCAAAATGACTAATCCTACAAGAATTAGCAAAACAAAACCTCCCAACCACCGCCACAATCATAGCTTTAGCCGCCCTACTAAGCCTCTACTTCTACCTGCGCCTTTGCTACGCAATAACACTAACAATTTCTCCCAACACAGTCAACTCAATCACCCCCTGACGAACCCAAACAACCCAATCCTCCCTCCCACTTACCCTGTCCACCGTAATCGCCCTAGGACTTTTACCAATAACCCCAGCTATTCTAATACTAGCCACCTAGGGACTTAGGATAACATCAGACCAAGAGCCTTCAAAGCTCTAAGCAGAAGTGAAAATCTTCTAGTCCCTGATAAGACCTACAAGAGTCTATCTTGCATTTTCTGATTGCAAATCAAATGTTTTTATTAAACTAAGGCCTTACTAGATGGGAAGGCCTCGATCCTACAAACTCTTAGTTAACAGCTAAGCGCTCAAACCAGCGAGCATCCATCTACTTTTCCCGCCTATGGCCTAGTAAGGCGGGAAAAGCCCCGGCAGACTACTAATCTACGTCTCTGGATTTGCAATCCAACATGTTTCTTCACCACGGGGCTGATGATAAGGAGAGGACTTAAACCTCTGTCTTCGGGGCTACAACCCGCCGCCTAAGCACTCGGCTACCCTACCTGTGGCAATTACGCGCTGATTCTTTTCTACAAACCACAAAGACATTGGTACCCTTTATCTTGTATTTGGTGCCTGAGCCGGAATAGTGGGAACCGCTCTAAGCCTTCTCATTCGAGCCGAACTAAGCCAACCTGGATCACTTCTGGGCGACGATCAAATCTATAATGTCATTGTCACTGCCCATGCCTTCGTAATAATTTTCTTTATAGTAATACCAATTCTAATCGGAGGATTTGGAAACTGACTCGTACCACTAATAATCGGGGCACCTGATATGGCATTCCCGCGAATAAATAACATGAGTTTCTGACTTCTACCCCCCTCTTTTCTCCTACTGTTGGCCTCCTCTGGTGTCGAAGCCGGAGCTGGAACAGGGTGAACAGTCTACCCACCACTCGCAGGCAACCTTGCCCACGCGGGAGCATCCGTAGACCTGACAATTTTCTCGCTTCACCTAGCAGGTGTTTCATCAATTTTAGGTGCAATTAACTTTATCACCACAACTATTAACATAAAACCACCAGCCATCTCTCAATATCAAACACCCCTGTTTGTTTGAGCTGTACTTGTAACAGCCGTACTTCTTCTCCTATCTCTACCAGTCCTAGCCGCTGGAATTACTATACTCCTTACAGACCGAAATCTAAATACCACATTCTTTGACCCGGCAGGCGGGGGAGACCCAATCCTGTATCAACACCTGTTCTGATTCTTCGGCCACCCAGAAGTTTATATTCTCATCTTACCTGGATTTGGAATCATCTCCCACGTTGTAGCCTACTACGCAGGCAAAAAAGAACCATTCGGCTACATAGGAATGGTCTGAGCTATAATGGCCATTGGTCTCCTGGGATTTATTGTATGGGCTCACCATATGTTCACTGTCGGAATGGACGTAGACACTCGTGCATACTTCACATCCGCAACAATAATTATTGCTATCCCAACCGGTGTAAAAGTGTTTAGCTGATTGGCCACACTCCATGGAGGGTCTATTAAATGAGAAACACCTATATTATGAGCCCTCGGATTTATTTTCCTCTTCACAGTAGGTGGACTAACAGGAATTGTTCTAGCCAACTCATCACTCGATATTGTTCTTCACGACACATACTACGTAGTTGCACACTTCCACTACGTATTGTCAATAGGTGCTGTATTTGCCATCATGGCAGCTTTCGTTCACTGATTCCCCCTATTTACAGGGTACACTTTAAATGACACCTGAACAAAAATTCACTTCGGAGTAATATTCATTGGTGTCAATCTTACATTCTTCCCACAACACTTCCTAGGTCTGGCAGGAATGCCACGACGATACTCTGACTACCCAGATGCCTACACCCTGTGAAATACAGTATCATCCATCGGGTCACTTATCTCCCTAGTAGCAGTAATTATGTTCCTATTCATTTTATGAGAAGCCTTCGCCGCTAAACGAGAAGTATCCTCAGTAGAGTTAACTATAACAAACGTAGAATGGCTTCATGGCTGTCCTCCACCATACCACACATTTGAAGAACCCGCATTCGTCCAAGTTCAATCAAACTAACGAGAAAGGAAGGAATTGAACCCCCGTATACTGGTTTCAAGCCAGTCACATAACCACTCTGTCACTTTCTTCTAAAGACATTAGTAAAATACGCAAATTACATCACCTTGTCGAGGTGAAATTGCAGGTTAAACCCCTGTATGTCTTAAGCCCTAAAGCTTAATGGCACATCCCACGCAACTAGGATTCCAAGACGCGGCATCACCCGTTATAGAAGAACTTCTTCACTTCCATGACCACGCCCTAATAATCGTGTTCTTAATTAGCACTCTAGTACTTTACATTATTATTGCGATGGTTTCAACTAAGCTTACCAACAAATATATCCTAGACTCTCAAGAGATCGAAATTGTATGAACTATTTTACCAGCCGTAATTCTAGTTTTGATTGCTCTACCCTCCCTTCGAATTTTATACCTTATAGACGAAATCAATGACCCCCATCTAACAATTAAAGCCATAGGACATCAATGATATTGAAGCTATGAGTATACAGACTACGAAGATCTGGGCTTCGACTCCTACATAATCCCGACCCAAGACCTTACACCAGGCCAATTCCGACTCCTAGAAACAGACCACCGGATAGTAGTCCCCATAGAATCACCAGTTCGTGTCCTAGTATCTGCCGAAGATGTATTACACTCCTGAGCCGTCCCATCTTTAGGCGTAAAAATAGACGCAGTGCCAGGCCGACTAAACCAAACTGCCTTCATTGCCTCACGCCCAGGTGTGTTTTACGGACAATGCTCTGAAATTTGCGGAGCGAACCACAGCTTTATACCCATTGTAGTTGAAGCAGTTCCACTAGAACACTTCGAGAGCTGATCCTCATTAATACTAGAAGACGCCTCACTAGAAAGCTAATTATTGGACAAAGCGTTGGCCTTTTAAGCCAAAGTTTGGTGCCTGCCGACCACCTCTAGTGAAATGCCCCAATTAAACCCCAACCCCTGATTTGCAATTCTAGTATTCTCCTGAATCGTCTTTCTTACCATTATCCCAACTAAAATTTTAAATCACACCACACCAAATGAACCAACCCCAATAAGTGAAGAAAAACACAAAACAGAGCCCTGAGACTGACCATGATAATAAGCTTTTTTGACCAATTCGCAAGCCCATCCTTCCTAGGCATTCCACTTATTGCTATTGCAATCGCACTACCATGACTCCTCTTCCCAACCCCGCCATCCCGGTGAATCAACAACCGACTCATCACTCTCCAAACATGGTTCATTAACCGATTTACTAATCAACTAATAATGCCCTTAAATGTAGGAGGACATAAATGAGCGCTTCTACTGGCCTCATTAATAGTATTCCTTATTACTATTAATATATTAGGCCTCCTCCCATATACTTTTACACCCACAACACAACTGTCGCTAAATATAGGATTTGCTGTACCACTGTGGCTCGCCACCGTAATTATTGGAATGCGAAATCAGCCAACAGTTGCCCTCGGACACCTTCTACCAGAAGGAACGCCTATTCCTCTAATCCCCGTACTAATTATTATCGAAACAATTAGCCTATTTATTCGACCATTAGCCCTGGGTGTTCGACTTACAGCCAACTTAACTGCCGGCCACTTATTAATTCAACTCATCGCCACAGCTGTATTTGTTTTACTGCCAATAATACCTACAGTAGCCATCCTAACCGCCACCGTTCTCTTCCTCCTAACACTCCTAGAAGTCGCAGTAGCAATAATTCAAGCTTATGTATTTGTACTACTCCTAAGCCTCTACCTGCAAGAAAACGTCTAATGGCCCACCAAGCACATGCATATCATATGGTTGATCCAAGCCCATGACCACTAACCGGAGCCGTCGGTGCTCTATTAATAACATCCGGCCTAGCAATCTGGTTCCACTTCCACTCAACAACATTAATAACCCTTGGGGTAATTCTTTTACTTCTTACAATATTCCAATGATGACGTGACATTATTCGAGAAGGAACATTTCAAGGCCACCACACACCACCAGTACAAAAAGGACTACGTTATGGAATAATTCTGTTTATTACCTCAGAGGTGTTCTTCTTCCTAGGATTCTTCTGAGCTTTCTATCACTCAAGCTTAGCACCAACACCAGAACTGGGAGGATGCTGACCCCCAACAGGAATCACTACATTAGACCCCTTCGAAGTTCCCCTCCTCAACACAGCCGTTCTACTAGCATCAGGGGTAACAGTCACATGAGCCCACCATAGCATTATAGAAGGTGAGCGAAAACAAGCCATCCAATCCCTTGCACTCACAATTCTGCTCGGACTCTACTTCACTGCCCTTCAAGCCATAGAATACTATGAAGCACCTTTTACAATCGCAGACGGAGTATACGGCTCTACATTCTTCGTGGCCACAGGGTTCCACGGGCTACATGTCATTATTGGATCATCATTCCTGGCTGTTTGCCTCCTCCGCCAAATCCAATACCACTTTACATCTGAACATCATTTCGGCTTTGAAGCCGCCGCCTGATATTGACATTTCGTTGACGTAGTATGACTATTCCTCTACGTATCCATCTATTGATGAGGCTCATAATCTTTCTAGTATCAAAGTTAGTACAAGTGACTTCCAATCATTTAGTCTTGGTTAAACCCCAGGGAAAGATAATGAACTTAATTATAACTATTCTTACCATCACAATAGCCCTATCCTCAATCCTGGCAATCGTATCTTTCTGACTGCCACAAATAAACCCAGACGCAGAAAAACTATCTCCCTATGAATGCGGATTCGACCCACTAGGGTCCGCCCGGCTGCCCTTTTCATTACGATTCTTCCTAGTAGCAATCCTATTCCTCCTATTTGACCTAGAAATTGCCCTCCTCCTCCCCCTACCATGAGGAGATCAACTCCATAACCCCACCGGAACATTCTTCTGAGCCACTACAGTCCTAATTCTGTTAACCCTAGGACTGATCTATGAGTGAACTCAAGGTGGCCTAGAATGAGCAGAATAGGGGGTTAGTCCAAATACAAGACCTCTGATTTCGGCTCAGAAAATTATGGTTTAAGTCCATGATCCCCTTATGACACCAGTACACTTTAGCTTTAGCTCAGCATTCATTTTAGGACTAATAGGGCTAGCATTCCACCGCACCCACCTGCTCTCCGCACTCCTATGCTTAGAAGGAATAATATTATCCCTGTTTATTGCACTAGCCCTATGGGCCCTACAATTCGAATCAACAAGCTTCTCCGCAGCCCCTATGCTATTACTAGCCTTCTCCGCCTGCGAAGCAAGCACGGGCCTTGCACTCCTAGTAGCCACAGCCCGAACCCATGGAACTGATCGTTTACAAAACCTTAATCTCCTACAATGCTAAAAGTATTAATCCCCACTGTTATATTATTCCCAACAATTTGATTAACCTCCCCCAAGTGACTATGAACAACCACAACTGCACATAGCCTCCTAATCGCCCTCATCAGTCTTACATGATTAAAATGGACATCAGAAACCGGATGAACCACATCCAACTCATATCTAGCCACAGATCCCCTCTCAACCCCCCTCTTAGTGTTAACATGTTGACTTCTCCCATTGATAATTCTAGCCAGCCAAAACCATGTTAACCCAGAACCTGTCAGCCGACAACGTTTATACATCACTCTCCTCACCTCACTACAAACCTTTCTAATTATGGCATTCGGCGCCACCGAAATTATTATATTTTATATCATATTTGAAGCCACGCTCATCCCAACCCTTATTATTATTACCCGATGAGGAAACCAAACCGAACGCCTCAATGCAGGGACCTATTTTCTATTCTACACCCTAGCAGGGTCCCTCCCGCTACTAGTTGCCCTCCTTCTACTTCAACAATCTACTGGGACTCTATCCATGCTAGTTATCCAATACTCCCAACCATTACTTCTAGACTCCTGAGGCCACAAAATCTGATGAGCCGGCTGCTTAATTGCATTCTTAGTGAAAATACCATTATACGGAGTACACCTCTGACTACCAAAAGCCCACGTCGAAGCCCCAGTCGCAGGATCCATGGTACTAGCAGCAGTTCTATTAAAACTAGGGGGATACGGAATAATACGAATAATAATTATGCTAGACCCACTATCCAAAGAACTAGTATACCCATTTATTATTCTGGCATTATGAGGCATTATCATAACTGGATCAATTTGCCTTCGACAAACAGACCTCAAGTCCCTAATCGCCTACTCATCTGTCAGCCACATGGGACTTGTAGCGGGAGGAATTCTAATCCAAACCCCATGAGGATTCTCAGGGGCTATTATTCTAATAATCGCCCACGGACTAGTGTCTTCAATACTATTCTGCTTAGCCAACACAGCCTATGAACGAACCCACAGCCGAACCATAATTCTTGCGCGAGGACTACAAATAATTTTCCCATTAACAGCAGTATGATGATTCATCGCCAACCTAGCCAACCTAGCGCTACCCCCACTACCTAACCTAATAGGAGAACTAATAATTATTACAACATTATTCAACTGATCGCCATGAACTATTACACTCACAGGAGCAGGAACACTCATTACAGCGGGCTACTCCTTATATATATTCCTTATGTCTCAACGGGGCCCAACACCAAACCATATCACTAAACTCCCACCATTTCACACCCGAGAACACCTACTAATAGCCCTTCACCTAATCCCAGTAATTCTCCTTGTAGCAAAGCCAGAACTTATATGAGGCTGATGCTACTAGTAAGTATAGTTTAACCAAAACATTAGATTGTGATTCTAAAAACAGGGGTTAAAATCCCCTTACTCACCAAGGAAGGACAGAAATCAATAAGTACTGCTAATCCTTATGCACCGCGGTTAAAATCCGCGGCTTCCTCACGCTTCTGAAGGATAACAGTTCATCCATTGGTCTTAGGAACCAAAAACTCTTGGTGCAAATCCAAGTGGAAGCTATGAATCCAACAACCTTAATTATATCATCCTCACTTATTCTAGTCCTCACCATCCTTATATTTCCTCTACTAACTACATTAAGCCCCAAGCCACAAAAACCAGAATGAGCAAATACGCATGTTAAAACCGCTGTCAGCACCTCCTTCTTTATCAGCCTTCTCCCACTCATAATTTTCCTAGACCAAGGAATAGAAAGCATCACTACAAACTGACAGTGAATAAATACACACATATTTGACACAAACATCAGCTTTAAATTCGACCACTACTCCCTCATTTTTACCCCTATTGCCCTCTACGTTACCTGATCTATTCTAGAATTCGCGCTATGATATATGCACTCCGACCCAAACATGAACCGATTTTTCAAATATCTACTTCTATTCCTAGTAGCCATAATTACCCTAGTCACAGCCAATAATATGTTCCAACTATTTATTGGCTGAGAAGGCGTTGGAATTATGTCATTCTTACTAATCGGGTGGTGGTACGGGCGAGCAGACGCTAACACAGCAGCCCTCCAGGCCGTGATTTATAACCGAGTAGGAGACATCGGACTAATCCTAAGCATAGCATGATTCGCAATAAATCTTAACTCCTGAGAAATCCAACAAATCTTCTTCCTGTCAAAAAACTTTGACATAACAATCCCCTTAATCGGACTAATCCTCGCAGCAACAGGAAAATCGGCCCAATTTGGCCTGCATCCTTGACTCCCTTCTGCCATGGAGGGCCCTACGCCAGTATCTGCCCTACTCCACTCCAGCACCATGGTCGTTGCAGGAATTTTCCTATTAATCCGCCTCCACCCCCTCATAGAAAACAACAACCTGGCACTAACAATCTGCCTCTGCTTAGGGGCACTTACTACACTATTCACAGCCACCTGCGCCCTAACCCAAAATGACATTAAAAAAATTGTAGCTTTTTCAACATCCAGTCAATTAGGTCTAATAATGGTCACAATTGGATTAAACCAACCACAACTAGCATTCCTCCACATCTGCACACATGCATTCTTCAAGGCCATATTATTCTTATGCTCCGGATCAATCATTCATAGCCTAAATGATGAGCAAGACATCCGAAAAATAGGGGGCCTTCATAACCTAATACCTGCCACCTCAACCTACCTTACAATTGGTAGCTTAGCATTGACAGGGACCCCATTCCTAGCCGGATTCTTCTCAAAAGATGCCATCATTGAAGCCCTAAACACCTCCTACCTTAACGCCTGAGCCCTAACCCTTACACTAATCGCCACATCATTTACCGCAATCTATAGCTTCCGAGTAGTATTCTTCGTAACCATGGGGTCCCCCCGATTCTTACCACTATCTCCCATTAACGAAAACAACCCATTAGTTATTAACCCTATCAAACGACTTGCCTGAGGAAGTATTATTGCAGGACTTATCATTACATCTAACTTCCTACCTTCAAAAACACCCATTATAACAATACCAACCACCCTAAAACTAGCAGCCCTAATAGTGACCATCATTGGACTTCTAGTGGCCATAGAACTCACAGCCATAACCAACAAACAAGTCAAAATCACCCCCACAATCCCCACACACCACTTCTCAAACATACTAGGGTACTTCCCCGCAATAATCCACCGACTCCCCCCTAAGCTCAACCTAACCCTAGGACAGTCAGTCGCTACTAAACTCGACCAAACATGACTTGAAATTACAGGACCAAAAGGACTAGCATTAACCCAAATAATGATGTCAAAAATTACAAGCGACATTCAACGAGGCATAATTAAAACCTACCTTACTATCTTCCTCCTAACCTTAACCCTGGCCATTCTCCTAACCCTTATCTAGACAGCACGAAGAGTACCACGACTTAGACCCCGAGTAAGCTCCAACACCACAAGTAGGGTTAGAAGCAACACTCACGCACAAATAACTAACATCACCCCACCAAAAGAGTATATAACGGCCACACCACTAACATCGCCACGCAACATAGAGAACTCCTTCAGCCCATCAACAACCACCCAAGAACCCTCATACCACCCACCTCAAAATAGCCCAGCCGCCAATACGACACCTAAAAGATAAACTAACACGTACCCAGCCACAGAACGACTTCCCCAAGCCTCTGGAAAAGGCTCGGCGGCCAAAGCCGCTGAATAAGCAAACACCACGAGCATCCCCCCTAAATAAATTAAAAATAGAACTAAAGACAAAAAAGAACCCCCATAACCAACTAAAATCCCGCACCCAACTCCCGCTGCTACTACCAAGCCTAAAGCAGCAAAATAAGGCGTAGGATTAGAAGCAACAGCAATCAAACCCACAACCAAAGCTACCAGTAATAAAAACATAAAATAAGTCATAATTCTTGCTCGGATTTTAACCGAGACCAGTGACTTGAAGAACCACCGTTGTAGTTCAACTACAAGAACAATAATGGCAAGCCTACGAAAAACCCACCCACTAATAAAAATCGCCAACGACGCACTAGTTGACCTCCCCACACCATCTAACATTTCCGTGTGATGAAATTTCGGGTCTCTCCTGGGATTGTGTTTAATTACTCAAATCCTAACCGGATTGTTCCTAGCCATACACTATACCTCTGACATCTCAACCGCATTTTCATCAGTAGTCCACATCTGCCGAGACGTGAACTATGGCTGACTTATCCGTAATATTCACGCCAACGGGGCATCATTCTTTTTTATCTGTATTTATATACACATTGCCCGCGGCCTATACTATGGATCCTACCTGTATAAAGAAACCTGAAACATTGGGGTAGTCCTTCTCCTGTTAGTTATAATAACAGCCTTTGTTGGCTACGTCCTTCCATGAGGACAAATATCCTTTTGAGGTGCCACAGTAATTACGAATCTACTATCAGCAGTCCCCTACATAGGGGACACCCTCGTTCAATGAATCTGAGGTGGCTTCTCAGTAGACAACGCGACACTAACACGATTCTTCGCATTCCACTTCCTATTACCATTCATCGTCGCCGCCGCGACCATCCTACACCTACTTTTCCTCCACGAAACAGGGAGTAACAACCCAGCCGGGCTAAACTCCGACGCAGACAAAATCTCCTTCCACCCATACTTCTCATATAAAGACCTTCTAGGATTTGTAGTGATATTATTAGCCCTCACATCATTAGCACTATTCTCTCCAAATCTCCTGGGAGACCCAGAGAATTTCACCCCTGCAAACCCACTAGTCACCCCTCCACATATCAAGCCAGAATGGTACTTCCTATTTGCTTACGCCATTCTACGGTCTATTCCGAACAAACTAGGAGGGGTCCTTGCATTGCTATTCTCTATTTTAGTCCTAATGGTGGTACCAATTTTACACACCTCAAAACAACGAGGACTAACATTCCGCCCGATCACTCAATTCCTATTCTGAACCCTAGTAGCAGATATAATTATCCTAACATGAATTGGAGGCATACCTGTAGAACATCCATACATTATCATCGGACAAATTGCATCAGTCCTTTACTTCGCATTATTCCTCATCCTCACTCCACTAGCAGGATGACTAGAAAATAAAGCACTAAAATGAGCTTGCCCTAGTAGCTTAGTATTAAAGCATCGGTCTTGTAATCCGAAGATCGGAGGTTAAATTCCCCCCTAGCGCCCAGAAAAGAGAGATTTTAACTCCCACCCCTGGCTCCCAAAGCCAGAATTCTAAATTAAACTATCTTCTGATAGTAACCTATATGGTTTAGTACATATATATGCATTATATTACATAATGCATAAGTACATATATATGTATTATCACCATTCATTTATATTAACCACAAAGCAAGTACTAACGTCTAAGACGTGCATAAACCAAAATATTAAAACTCAGAAATAATTTATTTCGACCCGGGAAATAGATTATTCCCCTATAATTGGTCCTCAAATATTTCCTTGAAATAATCAACTAAGATTTAATTTAACCATATTAATGTAGTAAGAGACCACCAACTGGTTTATATTAAGGCATATTCTGCATGATAAAATCAGGGACACAAATCGTGGGGGTAACATGGAGTGAATTATTACTTGCATTTGGCTTCTATCTCAGAACATGACTGTAATATTCCACCCTCGGATAATTATGTCTGGCATATGGTTAAATGAAGTGAGTACATACTCCTCATTAACCCCACATGCCGAGCATTCTCTTATATGCATAGGGGTTCTCTTTTTTTGGTTACCTTTCATCTTGCATCTCAGAGTGCAGGCTCAAATGATAAATCAAGGTTGAACATATTCCTTGCTTGAGTTTAAGTAGGTTAATTATTAAAAGACATAACTTAAGAATTACATACTTCTAACTCAAGTGCATAACATATTCATTACTTCTTCAACTTACCCTTATATATATGCCCCCCCTCTCGGTTTCTGCGCGACAAACCCCCCTACCCCCTACGCTCAGCAAATCCTGTTATCCTTGTCAAACCCCGAAACCAAGGAAGGTTCGAGAACGTGTAAACTAGCAAGTTGAAATGTGGGCTAGCTATCCGCATTATATATATATATACATACACATCGCATTAATTTGCCGCAAATTTCCCCAAAAATTGGCCTAAAAATCTCTATTGAATTTTTAAGGCGCGCCCCAATGCTAAAAAATCCAACATTAAAAAGC